TTGACCAATTCCAGGCCCAATAGAAGCAAGCCCTACAGCCAAGCCAGCAGCAATAACGGAAGCAGCAGAAATCAGTGGATTCATGATAAGTTCCTCGTACCAACAAAAAGAAATGGTTAATGATACAACCAGCCAATGAATTATAACTACTTAATTATTCCATCGATAGGATTCATCCAGCCACAGTAACTAAGAACTTTAGAATTTAAGTAATAATATTATTGAATAATCCGACCTTCGTTTCGATCCACAGGGTTTTGGTGAATTCATAGAACTTTCGTTCTTTCATTTCTTGGTTCCGAACTCTTATTTCAATTCTTTCATCTTTTCTTTATTTCATCTCTTTATTCAGTCAATTCACAGCCACAACGATACGAAAGGACTTCTATTTGAACCCACCCCCGGGAGTAGGGAAAATAAACTATATCTTATATATCTTTAGGTCATATATATATAACCCGTCAATAGCTAATATCACATATACATGTCTTTCTTCCATAACGTAAACCATTAGATTGGTTTGGGTTCGACAATCTATTCATTTTGCCCCTTTCTTTTTGGTAAATTCTTTTCTCTCTTCCGTTTGGTTTTCTTTATCATTATTCCAACCGAATACATTCTAAATTAAATCGAGTAATGAAATTGATTAGTGCGAATTATTGTATAGAAATCTCATTATTTGCTTGATCTAATTTCATGCAATTTATTATTTATAAATCTTTTTTTGGTCAATTGTTAAATAAAATTAACTGTAAAGTCGAATCTTTTCTCCTGTTTTTTTATTTAATCACACGTTGGAAACATATATCTTATTCAAATTATGATTTGAATAAGCAGATTGGTTGACCGACCAATATTATAGAATATAGTAGAAGGTCCATATTCGTCGAAAAGATAGCATGTTAAGTGGACAAAAGGAAAATTTTAGGAAAAAGATCTAAAAGATCTCTTTCCTTGTTTTTTTACAACTCTCTAATATCGTAATTTTTGATTTTTTTGTTCCTATTGCTTTCTATCATATATTATATTCCTATTCCTTAAGTAAATCATCTTTAGCTGCACATACATTGCTTTGTGGTAAGTTAAAAAAAACTATGTCAATGATGGCCCTCCATAGATTCGCCTATATAAGCCGCAGCTAAAGTTGCAAAAATAAGAGCTTGAATACCACTTGTAAATAATCCAAGGAACATGACAGGGATAGGAATCACTGAAGGTACTAAAGAAACAAGAACAACAACTACTAATTCATCCGCTAAGATATTTCCGAAAAGTCGAAAACTAAGTGATAAAGGCTTTGTGAAATCTTCTAAGATATTAATGGGTAAAAGAATTGGGGTTGGTTGAATATATTTCCCAAAATAACTTAATCCCTTTTTGTTAAGACCTGCATAAAAATATGCCACTGACGTGAGTAAAGCCAAAGCAACAGTAGTATTTATATCATTCGTGGGTGCGGCTAACTCTCCATGAGGTAATTCTATGATTTTCCAAGGTAAAAGAGCTCCTGACCAATTAGAAACAAAAATAAATAGAAACATAGTTCCAATAAAAGGAATCCAAGGGCCGTATTCTTCTCCAATTTGTGTTTTACTCACATCCCGAATGAATTCAAGAACATATTCGAAGAAATTCTGACCCCTAGTTGGAATGGTTTGTGGGTTCCGAACAGCTATAGTAGCTGAACCTAATAAGATAGCAATTACAACCCAAGAGGTAATAAGTACTTGGCCATGGACTTGGAAACCCCCTAGTTGCCAATAGAAATGTTGGCCTACCTCCACACCGGATATATCGTATAACCCCATTAGTGTGTTAATGGAACACGATAGCACATTCATATTACCCTCTGAAAAAAAAATAGAACTTTAAACAAAATTATTTTGATTCAACTATTTCTTTGTCTCCTTGAGTTGGATATTGAAAATATCCAAATTTGAATACTAACTAATCACATACTATCACCCGTTATTTTTATCTGTTTTATTTTAAAAATTCATAAAAAATAACCGATTCCCGAAATATATCAGGATTTTCGAAATCAAAGCTATTTATCTTATTATTAATCAAGGATTGCTTATATAGCTAGAATGGCCCTCACAAATTGCGAATACTAATTTGTTAAGAATTAAGCGGATTGAAGATATAGCGTCATCATTGGTCGGAATCGAAATATCTGCAAGATTGGGGTTACAATTTGTATCGATTAAACAAATTGTTGGAATTCCCAAAGTGATACACTCTCGCAGAGCCGTATATTCTTCATGCTGATCAATGATGATTACAATATCGGGCAACCCTGTCATATATTTAATACCGCCCAAATATGTTTGCAAGCGGGATAATTGTCTTTTCACCACAACCGCATCTCTTTTAGGAAGGCGGTTGAGTCTTCCCGTTTTTTGTTCCATTCTCAAGTCCCTGAACTTACGAAGTCTCGTTTCTGTAGTGGACCAATTCGTTAACATCCCGCCGAGCCACTTTTTATTAACACAATGGC